AGAGATGCAACCGAAACAGAATTGATAAAACAGTCCTAGAAACCCAATTCTCCCACTTAGGCTTACAATGCTTTGGGATTTATAATATCAAAACTTATTAAGTTTCTTATATTATAATGTATAATAACGGCATAGATATTCTAATCTACTTCAATATTGAATACCAGAAAACTGTATGAATGTTGTATTTATTAACTTATATTATTATTAACGCGGGTATAGCTAATCTAGATCTCCGTCTTCTCTCTTCTTTTATTGCCCTCTTGTCCTGTCGTGTCGTTAATTGACAGTATGACTTAGGGCTCAATATAATTTGACCGAACAAATCATAGTTTGGTAAACCACCTTGAATCTACTGCGGAGTGAAGGATCTTGGATCCAACGCATAACCCTTTGGGAATCAGAAAGATAAAGACGAGAAAGACCAATGAAATCAAGTTTCAAGATTGTATAGTTTAATGGTAAAGTTTGATTACCATTAATCCTCAGAATAGTTAACGAGTTTTTCCCTTTTATTTATATCCTATGCATCACCTAAATCCTAAAGGCGGCTCTAGGCCTGAGTTATATTAAGTTAAGGTGGCCTTAGTTACCTATGGTATTTGTCTTATTACCTATTTCTAGTTGATTTATGAATGAAGGTGGCATAGGCCCCTATGGTCCAGTGGTTACGACCTCTCTCTTTCACGGAGAAAACGAGGGTTCAAGTCCCTCTGGGGGTATACCAAGACTAAAGACTATAGGAGTGAGATTTTCTATCAAGTGATCCATATTTGTCAAGTCCTTCTATTAGTCTACTCAGAAGAGACTTTCTATTTTATATCAAATGTTATATTTGATTTCAAGTGATATGTATTTGTCAAGTCTACTTGGGAGACGAAAGGAAGTTGATTATGGAACGTCTAAAATGAATTAGGCGTTGGGTCGATGCCCGAGTGGTTAATGGGGACGGACTGTAAATTCGTTGGCAATATGTCTACGCTGGTTCAAATCCAGCTCGGCCCAACAATTCGCCAATCTACTATCAGATGGTATAACCCTCTTGTTCTTAAGAAATACCTGATACAAGACAAGAGAATAAAAAAAAGAATCTAAATTTTCTGCTAGATCTCTTCTTATTTCCCTGGGATTGTAGTTCAATAGGCTAGAGCACCGCCCTGTCAAGGCGGATGTTACGGGTTCGAGCCCCGTCAGTCCCGACGGATCCAATAAGTACATCAATTAGCCTCTCCATTTTCTGTGAAATGAAGGGACAGAGAGAATAATTGAATTCCGAAGGGGTTTCCCTCTTTTTTTTTTCAGGATTCTCTCGATCGAAGAAAGAACACACCCTAAAATAAAATGAAAATAACTAAAATAGTGAAGTTGACAGAATATTTCATCTTTTCTGCCGCGACTCGTCTTTCTCATACTTCTTTGTTTTGTCTTCCAAAGAAAAGAGGATCACTAAAATTTAAAACCTAATTCCTGTCTTTTTCCACTTCGCTTGTATTGTTTGTTGGTGGGGTTTTGTAGTTAATGGAAACGGACGGGTTAGATTATACTTCATTTGATGGTTCTACAAGGAAGACCTAAGGTAGGTTATAGAAAAGAAAGAACAGAAAAGAAGGATAAATAAAGGAATTTTTGATTGGTCCGGGAATCCTATCTTGGATTCGGTATGGATAAAAGATCTTCATATGTTATATACTATTAATTCTCCACGACTAATTAATTTAATAGCTCAGATATTGTTATTCATGATATTGATCCGATTCAATATCATCGATAGGTAATGCATTCATTGAATTGACAGGTGAAAGATTTATCATCTCTATGGGATTAAATCCCGAGTTATTGTATTGTGAAATAAAAAAAAACGATGAGATTATGGAAGTAAATATTCTTGCATTTATTGCTACTGCACTGTTCATTTTAGTTCCTACTGCTTTTCTACTTATAATTTACGTAAAAACAGTAAGTCAAAATAATTAATTAATTACTTTAAATGAAACTCGACTTCTGAATTCTTTGAAGAAAAAGTATTCTATTTTTGCTGAAATCAAGGGGCTATAATCGGCGATATTCTATGAGATCCGAGAGTATGGTAAGTAAGAAATTTCTTTCTTACTTACCATACTCTCTATTAGTGTTATAGTAGTGTATAAAGTTGTACTTGACTTTCTAATAAAAAGGGTATGCTATATTAGCTTCTATCTTCAATTCAATATATGTAGTTATTAATCCATATTTGGAATTGACGTAGGACCCACTCTTTTCTTTCATACATTTATATATATATATTTATATTCCAATTCCAATGAATCTGAAAACTTCCAATGAATCTGAAATAATTGTTTTACTGTTATAGAATACATTTCTCCACTAGAATCTAATGGAATTTCGAAATGAAGATATTTTTATTTGAAAATTATTTCAATTTAAATAAAGAATGCGTTGCAGAACGATCTATAAAACAATTGATACCTTTTCATTTCTCAACTAAATTAGGAGTGCTTCTAAAGTCCACTTCTTCCCCATACTACGAGTGAAAGGGAAAAAGTAAAGACTACCATTAAAGCAGCCCAAGCGAGACTTACTATATCCATGTGAATTATGTCCCTTATCTCTATGATAGAATTATTCCATTATTGCTCACTAATAATAGTAGAATGAATGGTCCAGAGTCAAAAAGGGATTCTGGGCGAACACTATTGATGAATCAATCAATGGATTTTAAAAATTCCTATATGATTTATAATCCGTACCCTTTCCCGATTGTCTCTCTGAAGGAGTTGGGATATAGTATATTATACTCTTGACGAGGGGTAAAAATTGTTTTGGGCTTTTTTTTTATTTTCTATAAAAGGTAAATTATCTATCCAATATCAATCTAATAGTGATTGAATGCCTGAACACTCAGAGATTCTCGCGAGTCTATATATGTAGATTACAGTATAGAAAGTACTTTCCCAACTAGTAGTGGAATTCTCGGCCGGTTATCCAATGTAATTTAAGACCCAATCAATAGACATTACATTAGCAGTAGAAGAGAATCTGGAAGTCTTGCTTCGACCATTATAATCTTTCTTTGAATTTTAGATTCAAAGATTTCCAATCTTTTACAAAATCCCCAGAACATAAAAAAATAGCGGAACAGAATAAGAGATTTCGATTCGTTTGTTGATGAGGCGGCACCCGGATTTGAACTGGGGAAAAAGGATTTGCAGTCCCCCGCCTTACCACTCGGCCATGCCGCCAAAACGATACACAATAGGATAAAAATTTCCCTTTTTGAGTTGGATTAGTAAACTTGAGTTTATTGTACTTGCATCCCTTTTTAATCCTTTTTTCTAAATTTAGAAAAAATTAGAAAAGAAACCGTTTTTCCCCTTTTGATTGTATTTGATCTGCCCCTTCGATTGATTGTATAGTATCTCAAAACACACAAACTTCCACTCACTTTTATATTGAAAAATCAAATGTATATTTTCACTCAAAAAGCCTAAATTTATGGGAACCATTAACTATTTATTGACTGACAATTCGTGAATTATTCTTGTATTTGAATATAAATTTTGGTTTGCCTAATGACATAAGAATAAGCAAAAATTTTTTGATACATACTGAATTTATTTTTTTAATCAAAAATCCTTCTCAATTTCCATTATAACAAAAATTATAGGTATATGTAAACCCCAGAACGGATATTCTTATACAGATACCAAATTGGCTATTTATATTATAGTTTAGATTATAGTATGTTGCCTATAAATTCGTTGGAACAAAAAAAGGCCTGGCTGGGTATTGACCGGGCCAGGCCCAAAAGGCACTTCGAACAAAATAAAAGAAAGAAGGTGTTCTTTATTTATCTTTCTATTTGGATCTTTCGAGCATCTAAATTGAATTGCTAATTATATAATAACGATAAAGAATGTGAAAGAAATACTTTCTTTAATCCTTACTTGATGTGTAATGTAACATAGTAATTATCTTTTTCAATTGGGAGAGATGGCTGAGTGGACGAAAGCGGCGGATTGCTAATCCGTTGTACGAGTTATTCGTACCGAGGGTTCGAATCCCTCTCTTTCCGTTGATGAGTTTCCATTTTTTCTTTCAAATTTTGCAAACCCCTTTTTATTTTTTCCTTGTTAAATGTGTGGAATAGCTAAAAAAAAAAATCTTAAGAAAATTATAAAATCAAGCAATAAAAACAAAAAAATTATTCTTCACGTCCAGGATTACGTCCTGGATCATTGGATAGGAATCCAAAGATGAAGAGAGAAACAAAGAATATTACTACTGTATAAACGAAAAGTTTGAGAGTAAGCATTACACAACCTCCAAGATCATTTTTTGAAAAAGAAAAACGAGAAAAGACAATAGATCCTCCATTTTTATATCACATATCCTATTTTGACACCAAGAAAAGAATTCTAGAAATAGAAAAGAATGTTCAGAAATTCAAATGAAGTTGAAATTTGTAATAAGAGTCTTTGATTACCACAAATCACTTTCATACCCAAATTAGATATTGTAAGGGACCTGAAGCTAATAAGGTATTTCGCCGTAAAAAGGATTAAAATCAGGAAATAGGGCGTCTCGTGGCTATCCGAGAATTTCAATGTTTGAATCGAAGGTTCATACTGTCAGACTTATTTGATCTTATCAATTGTTATAATTTTTCTCGAATAAATATGAATTTTCTAGGATAGTATTAAAGATCTTATCGAAAACTTACAGCAGCTTGCCAAACAAAGGCTAAAAGAAAAAAGAACAGGGGTATGACTGGCATAAAATCTACGATTGGATTCAAAAAAGCATAGGCTTCGGGCAATTTGGCCAAGAAAAGACTACTCGGATAAAGGGCAGAATTAAGACAGATCAAACTAAAGATATTAAGCATAACAGACATTTTTTTCGTCGAGATAATTGCATTTTGATTGAGTTATTGATATAAGGAAAAATGAAGTAAAGTAAGGTAGACAAAAAATCCTTCTTTTTCCGCTCAATCAAAAATCCTCCGATTCTCAAAGGAGAATAGAAGAAATCATACTTTCATACAATATCTTAATTGAATTATATGTAATGATCAATAAATTCCATTGAATTAATTCTAGAGATACACATGCCAAAATCCTAGCACGAATCTATAATAGATTCTATAAAGAATAAAGATTTTCTATAGTTGGACTGGAATTGACGAACACTTAATACCAATATTATTCTTTAATAGTATAAGTATCCAATAAAAATAGAAATGGGGCGTAGCCAAGCGGTAAGGCAACGGGTTTTGGTCCCGCTATTCGGAGGTTCGAATCCTTCCGTCCCAGAGCATATCCATTGTATTCTAATACTTCTTTTTTGTTCAACAAGGTTCTGTTTCAAGGTTTGGATAGACTTTTTTTATTCTTTGCGGAATCATATCTGACTTTTTCACAAACCAAACTAAATCGAGTTCAAATGACATGCAAAAGTAACTGAACCCTTTTGTGACCCATAGAAAATGGGGCATAGATCACAGTTGGAGAAAGATTACTTAACCTCAGGTTAAAAAAATATGAAAATACATATAAAACGAGGAAGTGCTTAGCCTATAGGTATTTATGGTTATCCTATTTCAGTGACAATAGTGTTTCCATTTTTGTGAAAACTAAATTGCATCCCTAAAATATGAAAATTTAAATATTTAACAATGATATTTCTTTTTATTGTTCGATCTATTTAGCTTATTTGCTTTGCATTATTGACAATTCCATTTGAAAAGAAACAGAGATCTTGCTTTTTTATGATAATAAAAAGGAGTAAAACTTGACTCAAAGAATGATGTAGAAGTAGAAAACTTTTTCAACTATCAAGATTTGTAATGATTCCTTCTAGGTTGGGAAGTTGAAAATGGTCAGTCTATCTTATTGAGTCACTTGAAGAGGCAGAGTCAAATAGAATTTATTTCTTTTATTTGTGCGATTTCTGTTAGTTATGTTATTTCTATATTTTGATTTCTTAATATTTCTGTTAGATATTTTTTTGAGATAGAGATTTATAGAAAAATGTTCTATTCATACAAAAAAAGACGGCATTTTGCTAAAATTTCTTCAGAAAAATCTTTATTATCTGTGTAGATATTCTCTATTTATTAAATATAAATAACCATGTCTCTGTACCGACTGAACCAATGACTATTCATGATTCCATAATTGAATCAATTCCATACTGGTTCCAAATTAGAGGAATGTTATGGTAAAACTTCGTTTAAAACGATGTGGTAGAAAGCAACGTGCGACTTGAAGGACATGATCCGGTGTGGATTCTTATTGTTACATCCACCATTTTATATAGGAATGAAGGTGCTCTTGGCTCGACGTCGTTTGTTCTATTCTACTAGAACCCTTCTTTTTTTATTGGGTTCTAATGTAAATAGTTCATGATGGAGCTCGAGTAGAAAGTATTTATTAATTTCTCAGGGGCAACGATCTAGGGTTAATGCCAATTAATAAATTGGAACAACTTCGTAAGTATATCTTCGATATAGAAATCGAAAGGATTCCATTCCAACAAATTTTCAAAATTGTTGGAACGGCTAAAACTTTTTCGATCGACAGTGTATCGCGCATGAATCAACCTCGGTATGATTCTTTGATAGAAAGAAATCCCAAAAGGGGTATGTTGCTACCATTTTGAAAGGATTAAGAAGCACCGAAGTAATGTCTAAACCCAATGATTTAAAACAAAAATAAAGGATCCCAGAACAAGGAAACACCACTTCAATTGTCTCACGGATCCGAATAAAGAATCCAAATAAATTTTAAACGAGACAAAAACGGTGGGTTAAAGACCACTCAATAAAAAAATATCTTAAAAATCTTTAATATATTTGAGAATTATTATTATTATATTATTGAACTTGAGTTATGAGTACAAATGATTTTTTTTTTCAGCAACGCAGCTAAATAAAAATGACTATGAGTTAAATTGAAATTTGAAATTCTATTCTAGAATAATTCATTTTACAGATTTTCTATTTATTCTAATTCTAATTTTATCCATAGACAAAACATCATTTTTTCTCGAGCCGTACGAGGAGAAAACTTCCTATACGGTTCTAGGGGGGGGTTCTTTTTCATCTACATCTATCCCGATGAGCCGTCTATCGAATCGTTGCAATTGATGTTCGATCCCGAAGAGAAGGAAGAGATCTTCAGAAAGTGGGTTTTTATGATCCGATCAAGAATCAAACTTATTTAAACGTTCCCGCTATTCTCTATTTCCTTGAAAAAGGTGCTCAACCTACAGGAACTGTTCAGGATATTTTAAAAAAGGCAGAGGTTTTGCCCTAATCAAATGAAATTCAATTAAATTAAGGAAATAAAAAATAAGGGTAGGATAATGATTTCTATATCATTTTGGATATCTTTTCTATACTATGTTTTTTTATTTCCTTCTTTTCTTCTTCTATTCGTATCTAGTTATCATTGTTTTTATAGAATCCTTTGTGATAGAATCTTTTTTGATAGAATCCTT